AGTAAGAATAGGAATTTTTATTCGATAAACCAAAAAGAACAAAGAATGAAATAATTAGAATCACTAATGCATACATTGTTGTATTAGATCGAAATCTGAAGGTTCTTTCTTGACCTAACTAAAAAGATGCGCATTTCTAATATATATATGAAAAATACAAAATAGAACTTCTAAAGCAAAAGAAAATAGAAATTACTAGTCTTAGAATATAGTTGAATCAAAACACCTATTTTTTTGAGTGATCATGTGATAACTTTTTGTTCTCATTCATTCAAGATATTTAAGATATTATATGAGTGAACTCATTACGGAATCTAATTAGTTAAAATGAAAGTAAAAGTTTTATAAGATTAATGTTCGCTCTAAAATATATAGATTCGATCCAATAAAACAAATGATAAAAATAGGAATAATTTTCTAATTTGATTCCATAATGATTGGAAAAGAGTTAGTTTTATTTTAAAACGAAATTACACTACCCAGTTCTTATTATTCGTTTATAAGTTGAATTGAAAAATGATCCAAGAATGCATTTGCTGATTGCAAACGCGGTATGGGTAGATGTTACAGACGATGAATCAATTTTTTTATATAGTTGTGACTTTATCCTTGTTAGTGCTGTCTATAATGATAGATGACTCAAAAACTTTCAATTGGTTTTTTCTCCTATTTTGCAAAAAAGGAAACTCAGGTAAGTGCTTTTTTATAAACATATGTATAAAAAGACCATATTTCATTTAGCTCCTTGATGCCTACCATAACTAGTTATTTCGGTTTTCTACTAACGGCTTTAACTATAGCCTCAGCTCTATTTATTGGTCTGAGCAAGATACGACTTATTTGAAATTAATTGCACAAAATCTTTCCGCGAACTTCTGTGTATTTTTACCCCGTTAATTGCCAATTCTTGGTCATTGAGATTCATGGTAATTCGGATTAATATTTAGGTATAGATATTACCTCTTTTTTCTCCTTTCAAACAAATTGAAATGATTGAAGTTTTTCTATTTGGAATTGTGTTAGGTCTAATTCCTATTACTTTGGCTGGATTATTTGTAACTGCCTATTTACAATACAGGCGTGGCGATCAGTTAGACCTTTGATTAATTAACATCTCTTTTTTTGATTGACCTCCTCCTTTCTTTAATATCCAGGAGGTCAAATAAAGATTGCTATTCCAGTTAGTGTTTCAGTCAAATTCCATCGAAGAAGATACAAATCACGCTCTGTAGGATTTGAACCTACGACATCGGGTTTTGGAGACCCACGTTCTACCGAACTGAACTAAGAGCGCTTTCTTCTCATAAAAGAAAAGACTGTAAAGAAAAGGATTGGCCCCAATACATCTTGTATGCATACACATATAGTATCATCATAAGAATAAAAGATTCTATATGATATGTCCAACGTGAATTGATCTCAAAAAATCCCTCGTTACTGCTCAAAGGAGCAGTAATAGGTAGGGATGACAGGATTTGAACCCGTGACATTTTGTACCCAAAACAAACGCGCTACCAAGCTGCGCTACATCCCTTCCATTGGTCTACAGTGTCATTGTAGAGAATTCCTGTCTTGTTTTCCACATCGTTATTGCCTCTATTAAAATCTAGAATTTTTATGTCCATTTCGCCTTTTTGGTCTCATTTAACATATAATAATAGTAAAATACTTCTGGAACCCCTAGGAAAAAGAAACGAGTCTTTTTGGGGAATAGTGGGGAAGAAAAGGACGTTTTTTCTGTATTTAACAAAAAGTAAATCTTATTTACTGGATGATTGTACATTTCAATATGTATTATCTTATGTATGTATTACTATAAAAGGAGGTTTTTCAATGCGAGATCTAAAAACATATCTTTCCGTGGCACCGGTACTAAGTACTCTATGGTTCGGTTCTTTGGCAGGTTTATTGATAGAGATTAATCGTTTTTTCCCGGATGCGTTGACGTTCCCCTTTTTTTCATTCTAGTTATTGACGTGGGAAGGAATAAAGAAGATTAGAGATACAATTAAATAAAGCCCCTTCTTTTCTCTTTTTTCCCTAGAAAAAGGGAGGAAAGAGAAAGAATATTACATTCAACAGCTGTGAGAGTCGGGTTCAGGTTGGAATTAAATTAATATGAATTTCTATGTATTAAATTTCTATGGAAGTCGAATACAAACTCTGGTTCTAGGGAAAGCGTATTCTAGACGATAATTATATGAAATACTGTACTGTTGAAATATAGTTTAGAAATCTTTCTATCGTATTTCCTATATTGATTGTAATGAAATCTTGCATAAGAGGATAGCTAGTTACAAATTTTTTCCTTCCTTTCTTCTTTTTCGTTTCGAATTGAAAAAGGAAGAGTTGAGTAAATGAAAAATCCAAAGGAGGTTCATGGCTAAGGGTAAAGATGTGCGAATACCGGTTCTTTTGGAATGTACCGCTTGTGTTCGAAACGGTGTTAATAAGGAATCAACGGGGATTTCCAGATATATTACTCAAAAGAACCGGCACAATACGCCTAATAGATTGGAGTTGCTAAAATTCTGTCCATATTGTAACAAACATACGATTCATGGGGAGATAAAGAAATAGATCGAACGAACCGAGCACCGGCGCCCTTATCTTTCTTACAAGGAAAGGGCAAAAATGACATTATATATATAACATATTTAACATAGTTAAAGATAATTATAAACAAACCAAATCCTATTTATTTATTCTAATAAAAGATACGGCTGAAATAGGATTTTAGGGATAAGAAATAAACTAACCAAACCATGGAAAAATCTAAGCGAACTTTTCTTAAATCCAAGCGATCTTTTCGTAGGCGTTTGCCCCCGATCCAATCGGGGGATCGAATTGATTATAAAAACATGAGTTTAATTAGTCGATTTATTAGTGAACAGGGAAAAATATTATCTAGACGAGTGAATAGATTGACCTTGAAACAACAACGATTAATTACTATTGCTATAAAACAAGCTCGTATTTTATCTTTGTTACCTTTTCTTAATAATGAGAAACAATTTGAAAGAACCGAGTCGACCACCAGAACTCCCAGTCTTAGAGCCAGAAAAAGATAGGTTTACTCTTTCTTCACTTGAATTCAAATGCCCATCCGAACTCAAACGCGGATTTCTTTTTTGTTGGAAAAATCCAAGAATCCGGATTGAAGTCTCGTGTCGTAAGAAAAAAAAGAATAATCTGGGAAGAATAAAATTTTTTATTGAACGTGTTGATTCATATTTATTTTGACTACTTTCTGATATTTTATCATATTCTAATTCTATTCATTTTTATTCGATCTTCCCGGAGTTCATTCTCCGGGCAACTCCGTTTAACCGGTCGATTCTTTCCAACCTACTTCTTTTATGATCTCATTGGAAATCATATAAAGACAATTCCTATTTGATATAGCTATTTGTGCAAGTATTTTACGATTAAGAAGCAACTGTCTCTTGTACAGATCATTTATTAATCTACTATAACTATAGCATACCCCCCTTTCACGAATTGCTGCATTTATTCGAGTGATCCACAAACGACGAAAGTTTCTTTTTTGCCTATCCCTATCCCGATGAGCCGAAACCAAAGCTCTTATTTTTTGTTGAGTAATAGTTCGAGTAAGTCTTGAATGAGCCCCCCGAAAGCTTGATGCAAATAAACGAATTTTTGTTCTACGTCTCCGAGCGATATATCCCCGTCTAATTCTGGTCATTGAATAAATGAAACTTTAACGAATAACTAATAGATTTCCTTTCTTTCAGTTATTCTTTTGCCCCTTTCCTAGTATATTAATAACAAAACGGATTTTTCCAATGTATAAACTAAAAATTCCAATGGCTTTCGCTACTATAACCTTCCCAACCACGATTTTTTATTTTTTTATAGGCATTTCACCTCGAAATACGAAATTGTACTATACTAGGTTAAAAAAAATAGCAATGATAACTAAATAGTGGATTCCATCGTTTCTATGGTTACTTCTTAAACGGTGAGGTCTTCTCTATACACCGGAGCCCTTACTTCATTTAATCAATGTTATTGCTAACTTGTATAGTTCACATTCTTCGGCTCTACCCATGAATTATCCAGTAATAGGTCTTTCACAACGAGCTCTACCTATACAGTAACGGTATTTAATTATGAAAGTTGGCTGGGTAGCTGACCCTGTTAGTCCGTTCTTGCAAGAGGGGTCTATGTTACTAAGATTTCCTCCGCTTAATGGATAACCATTTGCTACCAATGGAGAATTACTTCTCATCTTGAATTGAGGTGAGTGGTTTTACACCAATAGAAACCATAAATTTCATACACAATAAAAGGGATATGACCCCATTTTCTTATTTTTAGATAGTAAATGTAGTTTGTTTTTCCGTTCTATCCTATTTGATCATTGATATTCGAACATTGTTCTCTTTCCTTTGTTCTAGTTTATGATCTGAACGAGTCGCACATACACCCTAGTACATGTTCCTCGACGCTGAGGGCATCCCCGAAGCGCGGGGGATTTTGTGACATTTCTGATTGGCTGTCTTGTATTTCTAATAAGTTGTTTAATCGTTGGCATGTTGAATCATATACATAATGGGCTGGTTTAGATCGATCCTAACCGTATGATTATGAATGACTTTTATTCAATAGAATAGAATCGATAGATCAATAGAATCATTAATCAATAGATAGTAAATAAATAAAAGTCATAGAATATTAAACGCGGCAGGGTTCATTTTAAATCACGAATTGACGCGAAATTCAGGCTATTTATTGTCATTCAACCGCTACAAGATCAACAATTCCATAAGCTTGGGCCTCTGTTGCTGACATAAAAATATCTCTTTCCATGTCTTCGGATACAACCCAGAAGGGTTTCCCCGTTCTTTGTACATAAACCCTTGTCAGGGTTTCACGTAGTTTCAGCAGTTCTCCCACTTCCAGGATGAATTCTCCCGTTGCTACTTCAGAAAAAGAACCAGCGGGTTGATGGATCATTACCCTGATGATATAAGATA